GGAATTGCACGTATAGAGATCCAAAAAAGAATAGATTTGATCCAGGTCATAATTTTTATGGGATTCCCAAAGTTATTAATTGAAAGTAGACCGCGAGGAATCGAAGAATTACAGATAAATCTACAAAAAGAATTTCATTATGTGAACCGAAAACTGAACATTGCTATCAAAAGAATTGCAAAACCTTATGGAAACCCTAATATTATTGCAGAATTTATAGCCGGACAATTAAAGAATAGAGTTTCGTTTCGAAAAGCAATGAAAAAAGCTATTGAATTAACTGAACAAGCAGATACAAAAGGAATTCAAGTACAAATTGCAGGGCGTATCGATGGAAAAGAAATTGCACGTGTTGAATGGATCAGGGAGGGTAGGGTTCCCCTACAAACGATTCGTGCTAAAATCGATTATTGTTCCTATACAGTTCGGACTATCTATGGGGTATTAGGCATCAAAATTTGGATTTTTATAGACAAGGAAGAAGAATAAGAAAACTTTCATTGTTTTTAACTGCTATCTATTGGTTGAACAAAATACAGGGAAACTCATTGATTCTTTGAAACTCATTGATTCTTTTTCTAGCCAATCAAAGCAAGCCATTCTAATTCTTAATTCTATAGGGTTGAATAAAAATTCGATTGACCTTTTGATATAATTGCTATGCTTAGTGTGTGACTCGGTGGTTTTTTCGGGTTAGGATGAAAAAAATAAGCTCGGTAGTATGAAAACCAACTCACTACTTCGTATTATCTGGATCTAAAGAACCAGTCAAGATATGAGAAATCAGGCATATCTTTGTAGCAACTGAAATTTTCACTTTAATTATTAATTATAAGTTTAAAGCAAAATAAAGAAGAAAGGTGTGGATAAACGGAAGGATGAGAGAAAGAGAGAAAAAGAATATCAATGCTATAGAATTCCAACATGTAAGGTCTATGAGTCATCTCCTAAAAAGCAGTGTAATAAAGCATCAATACTAATTGATTCATCCATAATGAAATATGAAATGAATTCTCGGTATAGAAGAAAAAAAAAAGAGCTTCGAGTCAATAAAGACTAAGAAGGTTGACTCAAGAATAAATTGGATTATTAGCTCCATTGTAGAATTCGGACCTAACCATTAAGTACGAAGTGATGGGAACGATGGAACCTGTGAATGCAAAAGATTTTATTGAACAAATGAATCTTAATGATTCGCTAGTCTGGATGGCGAAATTAACCAGAAAAAAATACATCTATTCTCAGAAGTCACGAACAGGCGTTAAGACCGAAATAGAGATTGCAAGAGTAAATATTCGCCCGCGAAAACTTTCTTTTTTTTTTTCGCGAGGAGCTGGATGAGAAGAAATTCTCACGTCCAGTTCTGGAGTAGAGATGGAATTCCGAAACAACCATCAACTATAACCCCAAAAGAACTAGATTCCGTAAACAACACAGAGGAAGAATGAAGGGAATATCTTTTCGAGGTAATCAGATTTCTTTCGGTAAATATGCTCTTCAGGCACTTGAACCCGCTTGGATCACATCTAGACAAATCGAAGCAGGTCGACGGGCAATGACACGAAATGCACGCCGTGGTGGAAAAATTTGGGTCCGTGTATTTCCAGACAAGCCGGTTACAGTAAGACCTGCTGAAACACGTATGGGTTCGGGGAAAGGGTCCCCTGAATATTGGGTAGCTGTTGTTAAACCGGGACGAATACTATATGAAATGAGTGGAGTAACCGAAAATATAGCTAGAAGGGCTATTTTAATAGCAGCATCAAAAATGCCTATACGAACGCAGTTTCTTATTTCAGGATAAAAATCTAGAACCGAGAGAAATGAGTTTTCGGGATGAAACAAAAACGCAGGTTTCTTTTTTTGGACAAACAATATTTCTTTTATTTTCTTCATCCTTTGCATTGGAAGAATAGACTAAAAAATTAATATGATTCAACCCCAGACCCATTTAAATGTAGCGGATAACAGCGGGGCCCGAGAATTGATGTGTATTCGAATCATAGGAGCTAGCAATCGCCGATATGCTCACATTGGTGACGTTATTGTTGCTGTGATCAAAGAAGCAGTACCCAACATGCCCCTACAAAAATCAGAAGTAGTCAGAGCTGTAATTGTTCGTACTTGTAAAGAACTTAAACGTGACAGCGGTATGATAATACGATATGATGACAATGCTGCAGTTGTGATTGATCAAGAAGGAAATCCAAAAGGAACTCGAATTTTTGGTGCAATCCCCCGAGAATTGAGACAATTAAATTTTACTAAAATAGTTTCATTAGCTCCCGAGGTATTATAAAATAAAATCAGATGTTGATGTTTTTTTATCTTTCTTTGGGGTATTTGAAAGAAATAGATTAAGAACTTGATTTCTTCCTAGATTGTGTCTCACGCATATACCTTTAAAAATTTATATATCATAAACTAATTTATATATCATAAACGAATAATAAAAAAATAAAAACATGTTGATTATATTCAATTTCGAGGCACCAATAATTTTAGTTCATCATGAGTAGAGACACTATTGCTGAGATAATAACTTCTATACGAAATGCGGATATGGATAGAAAAAGAGTTGTTCGCATAGCATCTACTAATATTACCGAAAATATTGTTAAAATACTTTTCCGGGAAGGTTTTATCGAAAACGTCAGAAAACACCGAGAAAAAAACAAATCTTTTTTGGTTTTAACCCTGCGACACAGGAGGAATAGGAAAAGACCCTATAGAAATTTTTTAAATTTAAAACGGATCAGTCGACCCGGTTTACGAATCTATTCTAACTCTCAACGAATTCCTAGAATTTTAGGGGGGGTGGGAATTGTAATTCTTTCTACTTCTCGAGGTATAATAACAGACCGGGAGGCTCGACTAGAAGGAATCGGCGGAGAAATTTTGTGTTATATATGGTAATCCTTTTAATACCCAAATGGGATCCGAAACCTCTTCCCATTTGTAAAAAAAAAAAGGAAGGTGAGTTGTCTAATATCGTTTCTCCTCCATTAGTTGATACTTCAAGGGGGCTTTACCTGGAATGAAAGAACAAAAATGGATTCATGAAGGTTTAATTACTGAATCGCTTCCCAACGGCATGTTCCGGGTTCGGTTAGATAATGAAGATCTGATTCTAGGGTATGTTTCAGGAAAGATCCGACGTAGTTTTATACGGATACTGCCAGGAGATAAAGTCAAAATTGAAGTAAGTCGTTATGATTCAACCAGAGGGCGTATAATTTATCGACTCCGAAACAAGGATTCAAAAGATTAGGCGGGTTTTATTCAATAGGATTCGAAATGAAAAATTTCAAGAAACTTATTTTCTACCAAAAAGTAGATTGAGAATTAAGATTGAGGAATGACAAATATGAAAATAAGAGCTTCCGTTCGTAAAATTTGTGAAAAATGTCGACTAATCCGCAGGCGGGGGCGCATTATAGTAATTTGTTCCAACCCGAGACATAAACAAAGACAAGGATAATCAGACTCGCTAAAGGACTCAATGTACAAATAAGGAATCTGTTTTGATGTGAAATGGATATATCCATATATTTCTGATTCATATTTATGAGATGATAAAATATGGCAAAAGCTATGCCGAGAATCGGTTCACGTAGGAATGGGCGTATTGGTTCGCGTAAGAGTGCACGTAGAATACCAAAGGGAGTTATTCATGTTCAAGCAAGTTTCAATAATACTATCGTAACGGTTACAGATGTACGGGGTCGTGTGGTTTCCTGGTCCTCGGCCGGTACTTGCGGATTTAAGGGTACAAGAAGAGGGACACCCTTTGCAGCTCAAACCGCAGCAGCAAATGCTATTCGTACAGTAATAGATCAAGGTATGCAACGAGCCGAAGTCATGATAAAGGGTCCCGGTCTAGGAAGAGACGCAGCATTACGCGCTATTCGTCGAAGTGGTATACTATTAACTTTCGTACGGGATGTAACCCCTATGCCACATAATGGCTGTAGACCCCCGAAAAAAAGACGTGTGTAGAAATAAACAGTGAATAAATTTCAAGAGAAACAAGAGAAATAAATAATTCAATCAAATAAAAAAATATTACTATGGTTCGAGAGAAAGTAAGAGTATCTACTCGGACACTACAGTGGAACTGTGTTGAATCAAGAACAGACAGTAAACGTCTTTATTATGGGCGCTTTGTTCTGTCTCCCCTTATGAAAGGCCAAGCCGACACAATAGGCATTGCGATGCGAAGAGCTTTGCTTGGAGAAATAGAAGGAACATGTATCACACGTGTAAAATCTGAGAACGTCCCGCATGAATATTCTACTATAGCGGGTATTCAAGAATCGGTTCATGAAATTTTAATGAATTTAAAAGAAATTGTATTGAGAAGTAATTTATATGGAACTTGTGACGCGTCTATTTGTGCCAGGGGCCCGGGATATGTAACTGCTAGAGATATCATCTTACCAACTTGTGTAGAAATCGTCGACAATACACAACATATAGCTAGCTTGACAGAACCAATTAATTTTTGTATTGGATTAGAAATCGAGAGAAATCGCGGATATTTTATAAAAATGCCGCATAACTTTCAAGATGGAAATTATCCTATAGATGCTGTATTCATGCCTGTTCGAAATGTGAATCATAGTATTCATTCCTATGGGAATGGGAATGAAAAACAAGAAATACTCTTTCTGGAAATCTGGACAAATGGGAGTTTAACTCCGAAAGAAGCACTTCACGAAGCCTCTCGGAATTTGATTGATTTATTTATTCCCTTTTTAAATAAGGAAGAAGAAAACTTACCTTTAGAGGATAATCAAGACACGGTTACCTTATCTCCCTTTCGTTTTCATGATAAATTGGATAAACTCAGAAAAAACAAAAAAAAAAAAGCATTGCAATCGATTTTTATTGACCAATCCGAATTGTCTCCCAGGGTCTATAATTGCCTCAAAAAGTCCAATATATATACATTATTTGAACTTTTGAATAACAGTCAAGAAGATCTTATGAAAATTGAA